AAGTACAAGCAAGATACACAGTTGCCCCTTGGAAGTCTCAAGGGAATGTGACTAATGGAATATGTAGGAATATAGTAAGACCTATTGTTGCCTTTCATAAACAAAAAGCAGAAAAAAAAAAATATACCATCAAGATATATAACTATCTATCACACACCCCTAATTTCCCATCTAAGCCTTACTGTCTCTACTTCTGTGAAATGTGAAACAATTGGAAGACACCCTATTACATTCTTGGCGGGGTTACCCCAACGAAAGCACTTTTTTCCACTTTTATTCTATAAAAGCCAATCACCCATACAATATTAATTGAAAACCCGAGCACTCAGAGACTCTCATGAGTTTGTATGGATACAAAGTATCTTCAGTTCTTTCCACAACTCCTAATTGGATTCCCCACCAACCTACCCAATCTACTTCAAGACTCAGTCAGTAAACACGAGTAGGGTAAGGTAATTAGGAAGTATTTATAGTCCTTCCTATAACCCCTTCTTGGATCCTAGGAGCAAGGATTTACAGTCTCTTAGGAACCTTCCTTTGGATACACGGATTTACGGTCCCTGACTTTCGTAGTTCTGAATCTCACAATTGAATCTTACTATGGATTTGATTCGATTGATAAATCAAATCAATGGCCTGAACGCATCAGGAATCCGTAATTAAGTGAGTATTTCTTTATTTATATTGGTAATTCATATTGGTATGGTACAGGTTTGGGTCACACCCCGATTTTTGAAGAAATAATTGAAAGTCAACCCCCCGATTCTTAAAATTGGGTATCGACAGTCCCCGCCCCTTACCTCTGCTTCTGCCAGGCAAGAATTTTTTGAGTTCTATTAGTTTAGTAGGGTAAGAAATTCCGAGTCTTTTGTTAATCAGGCGACACCCGGATTTGAACTGGGGAGAAAGGATTTGCAGTCCCCCGCCTTACCACTCGGCCATGCCGCCAAAACGATACAAAATAGATATAGATGGAAATATTCTGGGGAATTGCTGAACCATTTCTTTTTTTTGATTGGATCCTGTTGTTCTCTTAGATTGATTGTATTTCAAAACACACAACACCTAAATAAAAGCTTTCCCCTTTTTTTCTATTGAAAGAGAAAAATGGATTTCCAGTCACAGAATCCAAAATTCAGAGCAAATTGGAAGCATTAATGACTGTGAATTCATGAATGGTTCTTGGATTTTGATCTCCAATTTGGTTTCCTTAATGACATAAGGAGATCAAATTGATATACGACTAATCAGTCTCAATTCCTTTCCATAATTAATCCTTTTCAATTTCAATTATAACAACAATTATGTGTATATGTAAACCCCAGAACAGAAATTCTTACACGGATACCTAGTCAGGTATCTTATCTACATATTCCTATTAGGAAATCGTCGTGCTTGCATTTTTCATTGAATATATTGAATATAAAATTGAAATTTGGATATAGCACGACCTATGTTGCCTCAAGGGAACTTTGATAAAAGATGGGATATACGGATAGCTAGATAGTTATATCTGCATGTACTTAATAAATATGACTTCTCTTACGCACTTCAATCGTATTCTACTAATTAACAAATGGGTAGAAATATCTTTTCTCTCTGCGAATCATTTTTTGAACAACGGAATCGATGAAATAAATTAAGTGCTAAAATCAAAGTCAACTCTAGACGGTTCCTGATTATTCTGTCTTTATCTCAATCATAGAGAACAGATTCAATTCCGAATCCATTTATGGTACCCAATCTGATCGTAATATCATAAGGTAGAAATTGGATCTATTTTGATATTCTATACAAGACTCCATAAGTCTAAGTGGCAGAATTTTGTTTCCAGGAATGTTTTATCAATTCATTTCCATTTGTATCTGTCGCAAATTCGAATTTGAGTCACATTTTTTTTTATTCCTCCGTTCATACGTATTTAGTACATATATATATGTATATGGGGTTGGGTAAAATTTCATGTTGTTCAAATGAGCAAAATATACATTCCATCGTTGCTAGATCAATCTATATGGTTCAACGAAGAGTGAGCCAATAGTTGGATTTTTTCGATAAACGGAAAACTTAAGATGTTCCGGGATGGAAATGAGGGAATGTATACAATACCAGGGTTTAGTCAGATACAATTTGACGGATTTTGTAGGTTCATTGATCAAGGCTTGATGGAAGAACTTCATAAGTTTCCAAAAATTGAAGATACAGATCAAGAAATTGAATTTCAATTATTTGTGGCAACATATCAATTGTCAGAGCCCTTGATAAAAGAAAGAGATGCTGTGTATGAATCACTCACATACTCTTCTGAATTATATGTATCCGCGGGATTAATTTGGAAAACCGGTAGAGATATGCAAGAACAAACCGTATTTATTGGAAATATTCCTCTAATGAATTCCTTGGGAACCTCTCTAGTAAGTGGAATATACAGAATTGTAATCAATCAAATATTGCAAAGCCCCGGTATTTATTACCGTTCAGAATTGGACCATAGCGGAAT